CATTATAAAGTAGTACAAATTCTGGGAAGAACCAAAGTTTCAGATTCGATATAGGACGACTTAGTATTTCTTCATTCATTCCCATCCAATCAAAAAATCTTTTTTTTTGATTGGGTGAATTGATTTCTTGATCCTGAGGAATCGTAAGATAAAAAAGATCTTTTTTATCAATTTTATCAATTATTTGATAATTATTAGTCCCGGTTTTAGTATTTTTATTCTTGTTGGTATCGATCTTGATCCAGGCCTCAATATCGATTTTCTTTTTAAGACAAAAATGGAGAATTTTCCAATCAAAATATTTTCGATCCGGATTTTTTTCCATATACATAATATAACTTTTTCCTAAATAATTTTTGATAGGGATATCCCCTAGTATATCAAAAAATTTGCCCTTATGTTTATGTGTGTTGTAATTATAAAAACTCTCTCGATTCTTATTTACTTGGAATGGTGATCCATAAATATATGGGTCCCTCTTATTTTCATAATTAATAGATCTATAAGATAAAAGATTATATCTATAGTATTTTTGAAAATTCTCATTTTGATTTGGTAATGAATATACTTCGTAATCGTTTTGTTTTTTGTAATGAATTAATAGGTCTTTTTCATATGAATTCTCTTTGTTTAAATCTTGATTTTGAATTGTACGACATTTATTGATTCTATTTTTCCATTTTGCTGCTATTAATCTAGACCATCTAATCTGAGATAAATGGTATTGATAATGACCTCTTAACCAGTTTTTCCATTGATTTATTCCAGAATTCCGAAGTTTCTTATGTCTTAATTCATAATGAATTATTCCTTGTTTTCCAAAATAATCTTTTATTGAAGTCTTAAGAAAAAAAGACGTTCCGTGATATTGAAGAATAGATCTTAACTTATACAAGTTAAGAACTTGTGTTTGTGATATTTTGTAAAATACATATGCTTGTGACAAGGAGGATAAGTCAAAAAAATTCTGTGAATTCTTATTACTAATATTATAAAGTGACTTTTTTATAGTCGAAATAAAATGAATTTTATTTTGATTTGTTTTATTAATTCTTTTTTTATTTTTTTTATTATTGTAAATGGATTTATCAATCATTTTTTTTGTTGATTCAACAAAAAGTTGTATATTAATTCTGGGAATATTAATAATAGATAGAAGGATATCTGCGTATATCCTTTCAGTGAAAAATTTTATAAAATAATGTAATTTACGGATTAATCGAGTATTTCTTCTTTTTAATATTTGCCAATTTGGTGATTCGAATCTTTTAGCATTATAACTTGTTTTATTAGGACTATCATTTATTTCTGGAGTCACTTTTTTTTTATTTTTTGTAATTCTTTTTATTTGATTTCTGATTGTGCTTGTTCTATCAGTCAGATCTTTCATTTTTTTTTCTGTCAGTAAAAAATTTGTCCAATATGTAGATTGAATTCGACTAAAGGATTTATGAATTATATGATTGCGGGTTATAGAATCTTTTTCTTTTTTTTTTTTAGTTTCGCTTGATTTATATATTTCTCTCAATCTAAATAATAGAATTGGATTTACTTTTGAGAGTTCTTTTTTTATTTTTTTTAAAAACGGAATGCCCTTGATAATCCATTTTTTTGTTTTTTTTGAGATATTTAGAAATTTTGTTCTTTCTTTTAAAACTTTTAGAAATATAAAATACTTTTTTTTCAATTTTCCAATTTTTTTTTCGAGTTTCTTAAAAATGGGTTCAAAAAAGGAAGGCCGTTTTTGGGGAGAACCAAAAGGAAGTTCAGCTTCCATTCCCCAAACCGTTAAAAAAAAAAAATCATCTTTTTGTCCTTTCTTTTTGATTCGATCTATATGAGAGGACCGTGGCTTAGATCTGTGCCAGGGTTTCAGACAGAAAGGAAATAGCATCTTTATTTGAATACCGTCTATTAACCAATTTTTCGGAAATTCTGTTTCTGATAATTGAACACCATTATAGGTGCATTTAACATGCATTTCTTTATTCCATTCATTTAAATCCTCAGACCACTCAGGAAATTGTAATAATAGCATACGGCCAATATTTTTAGCTATTATCAATGACGGTAATATAATATATTTTCTAAGAATCGATTGAGTTATTAACATGGAACCTCTTATTACTTGAGCAAATGGAATGGTATCCCAGGCTTCTGCTACTTCTATCCGCGCTTTCTCTTTTCTTTTGTTCTCTTCTTTTTTGTCCTTTTCCTTTTTTTCCCTTTCTTTTATTTCTTCTTCTGTATAATCTGAAATTTTGAATTCTGCTCCCTTTCCTATACAATTTCTAAAAATGAGTTTTATCAGTTTGGAGATATCAAAAAAAAAAGGGTGTGATTTGTCTATTCTGTCCAAAAAAAGCGGAGAATGTGCATTTGCTTGAAAAAGTTCCCAAATAACTGTTTTACATCTTTGGGCTCGCATTGAACCTTTGATTATGTCTCGACGAAAATCAGATTGTTGCGAATATCGTATCAAAGCTACTTCGTCTCTTTT